TTAATTATAACAAATATATGATTATAAGAAATATAAAGATTCTAAACTTAAATTAAATATAAATAATAGAATATTTATAGTAATTAATAAAATAAAAAAAAAAAGATATTATTATTCGAAACGCCTTGTGATCTTCAACCAATTCTGCGCTTCAATATAATTACCGGGAGTAAGCGCTAGAGCTTGTTTCCAATATTCGGCAGCTTGATCGAACCAAGCTTCCGCAATTTCAGAATCTCCTTGTCGAATGGCCTGTTCTCCCCGGTCGGAATAGGTGGGTAAATTCCTTCCCTTAGAACCGTACTTGAGAGTTTCCGACCTCATACGGCTCAGCCGTCAAGTTCTTTTGGCGTCCCTTTTTTAATCTACCATATCTAATTGAATGAGATTTATCGTGGATCCGTGGATCTATCCCATTTTTTTCTCTCGAGTTAACCAAAAGAAAAAGAGGTTATGGTTATAAGTTTCAAACTTGAGTTTTACTTACTAATTTAATCAGTTTTCTCTTTTCTCCCACCTTCATAAAGTGCATAGGCATCTCCACTATTATTAGAGTTTTCTAAAAAGGTAACTATCTCGGTTTCATATATGAATTTCTATAGAATCTGTGAAAAAGACTTTCCTTTATAAGAAGGAAAAGGCTTACTATCTTTGGGATCTGATGCTACACCGCTGCTCAATACCTTAGGGGATCAACTCTATTACATAAGTTGATTCCTAACTTTTATCTCATATCATGACATAAATAAGCAGTCCGTATTATCGGCCCAAAACCTCGCCAATTGATCTTTACGGCGCTTTCTCTATCAATTAGATCCTTTATCCATAGAATTATTTAGGCATACCTATTTCTTCATATTCATATCTCAAATTCTATGAAGTTTATTTCTTTGCTACAGCTGATAAAAATCGTTGTTTTGGACGATACATATGTAGAAAGCCTATTTTTTCTAGTAATTATTAATAGATTTGCTCTTTTATTCCCTTTTTATTTCTATAGTGGAGATAGTCGCACGTAATGACAGATCACGGCCATATTATTAAAAGCTTGTGGTAAGAATGGGTTTCGCTCTAGTGCACGAAAATAATATTCCAAAGCTTTCGTATGTTCTCCGTTTCGTGTGTGGATAAGGCCTATGTTATAGAGTATATAACTTCGATCATAGGGATCAATTTCTAGTCGCATAGCTTCATAATAATTCTGTAAAGCTTCTGCATAATTTCCTTCGGATTGAGCGGACATCCGTTACGGTCGTCATTCGATTTAAAGAATCTCCGTTTCAGAACCGTACATGAGATTTTCATCTCATACGGCTCCTCTTTTATGTACATAATCAGAATAATACATGGAATCAAAAAAGATTTAAATATTCTCATTATAAACTGAGCAGGGCTGGTGTTTTTACAAAAAATCTCTAGCCAACCTTCTTGTAAAAGATCTTTCCTTAACATCTAGTATGTTGGTACTAGATAAAAAAAGTGACTCCAGTAATTTCTTTGTCTTAAACGCATCTTAATTTTCAGGAATAAGTCACTTCAACAGTCTTCGATGGTTATACGGGTATCCAAAACACAAACTAGATGGATGTTTGTTGTCCCAACCATTCTTCTTAGTCCCGATCCTGATAAGGAAAAGGGATAATTTATAACAAAGTTTTCGTGTTGTTGATTCCTAGGAGTAGTGCCTCTTCCTCTATGCCTCCTATTGGTACTAATGGAGTGAGTTTGACTTAACCCATACCATAGGTATAACCTTTCGCTCAATACTCTAGAATCGACAATTGAAGCATTTGAGGTTGCATTAATCGGGGATACACGACAGAAGGGCTCGTTTTATTTACAAACTTCACCTTCAACAAGCGTAGATTTATTTCAATAATCTTTTTTCTTTCTATCCCGAATAATAATGTGTCTTCCTCCTAAGAAGACTAAGAGTGGTAAAAAAGAAAAAAAGATATATATATATATATAAATAATAAATAAAATAAATAACTAAATTAAATTATAAAATAAATAAATAAAAAATATAATAATCAAATCGCACCATCTCTGTAATAGGCAAATGCCTCTTTCTCGCCCAAAGTTGTCGGAATTATTCGTAATAAGATATTGGCTACAATTGAAAAGGTCTTATCAATAAAATTTCCATTTATTCGAGATCTAGACATAGGCAGAAAGTCATTCTATAATTTCTTTTAATTACCTTTTGTGAGAAAATAATCCCACAAACAACGGAATTTTACAATACGAAATACCATAAAAACACACTCAGTAAAATTAAACTTCGACTCAAATTGTTTCTTTTTGACAGGAATCAATAAAAACTAAGAAATATTTGAAGCCGATTGGATTTCATCCAAATGTAAATTAAATTTTACATTTAAATCTAGTATTATAAGAATATAGGAAACTATTCTGATTTCATCAAAGTTGAAGAATGAACGAATTTATATCCTAATCTGTAGGATAATTCGAAAAGTTTTGATTGAATTATGATCCAAAGAGGAAAAAGAATCGAATAATCGTTCTATGATGGATGAAAATAGAATAACCGCCCTTTTGTGTTGTGTATATAACGGATATACGCTATACAATCAAATATAAAGATTCCTGGGGCGTTTCATGAATTTGGAATAAATCTATGGGGTAAGGGGTTATTGTTGAAAGATCTAAAATTGGAAAGTCATTTTAGAATTTTTATGAAAATAGAATAAGAGTCTAAACTAAATATAATCATGATCTAAAGGTAGCCATTAAACATAGTCTAAAAAAATGGATCAATCGGTGGAGTCGTTCCAATTCAGGGATTTAATTCGGTATAAATATTCAAAAATAAAGTCGGGAGTGCCTTCTTTGTAAACATGAATAGATACCTTATATTTATTGGTTTAAATATTTTGTCTCACAAAATCATTTTTATCCCCCGCCAGCCTCGAATAAGGGTTTGGCAGCGTTTTTCTTTTATAGTTAAAATAGAGTGTACGCACCTATCCAAAAACCTAAATATGAATCACTATTCATTCGGTTTATGAACCATAATCATTATGCAGGAGAGATGGCCGAGTGGTTGAAGGCGTAGCATTGGAACTGCTATGTAGGCTTTTGTTTACCGAGGGTTCGAATCCCTCTCTTTCCGTACCCTTCAACCTAATTCACCAATGTTATTGATCGCAATATATCAAATAACAATGCATACCATTATTCCAACAGTTATACATATGGCTTCTCTATTCCTAATCCTAATTTCTGTGGTATGGATTATACTGGAAAGAATGGACAAGGAATGAAGATCTCCCTATCAATCTATGATACATGAGTGGGAAAAAATCCCCGGATAAAACGCCTTCCTGAGGGTCTCTTTATATCGGTGAAAGGAAGGGCAAAATTGTCCGAATCCTTCTTATTTTAGTTGTGTTTAAGTCTGACGAGAATAATATTCTACAACTAGCAATTCATTTATTTTCAAACCGACGCATTTACTATCTATTATTTGATTGACTGATCCTTTATATTGGAATGGGTGAAGAGTCAAATGTTTTGGCAATTCCTCAGGGGAGGATGAATCAAGATAATTTTGAACCAGAGACTTAGATTTTTGTTCATCTCTCACTGTAATAATATCTCGGGGTTTGCATCGATAACTTGGTATATCTACTATACGACCATTAACTAAAATATGTCTATGATTAACCAATTGCCGGGCTTGAGGAATAGTTGAAGCCATACCTAATCGAAAAAGGATGTTATCCAACCGCATTTCAAGTAATTGTAGTAAAACTTGACCTGTTGACCCTTTTGCTTTTCCGGCTATACGAACGTATTTAAGTAATTGTTGTTCTGTAAGACCATAATGAAAGCGCAATTTTTGTTTTTCTTCTAAACGAATACGATATTGAGATTTTTTACCGGGGCGTAATTGATTTCTAAGATCACTTCCAGCTCTAGGTTTTTTACTAGTTAATCCCGGTAAAGCCCCCAAACGACGTATTTTTTTGAAACGAGGCCCTCTGTAACGCGACATAAAGACTCCTTATAAAGTTTCATAAACCTAAATGAAATTAAACTAAACTAAATGATAAATAGAAAAATGAAAAATATAATTCAAATTAAAAATAATAAATTAATCAAAATTTATTGAAGTATTGTATTCCAAAGAAAAATTCGAAAGAATAATTAGATAAATTGTATATCAATATCCGGGCCTTAACTTAATATATTATATATATATATTATATAATATATCGTATTAAAATTAATAGAAAATAGAAAATCTTTTTTAAGTTTAAGGGTTCTTTTCTTGATTGATTTGGTCTACATAGATCAAACTCCTCCAATTTTTTTTAATAATTGGAAGTTCTTATGAGATAATAGATCAGTGCCCTTTGGGAAAGGGGGAAGAAGCCTTTTCAATTTCTTTGATTTCATATTATCAACTATGCAAAAAAAAAATCAAACATATGGAAAAAGCCAGCTATCGGAGTCGAACCGATGACCCTCGCATTACAAATGCGATGCTCTAACCTCTGAGCTAAGCGGGCTCGCATAACATAAATTGGACACACATAGGAATTTAGTAAACTACTGGAATCTTAAATCTTAGCTATTAACTGTTCACTCTTAACTCTATCACAATTACTATGAATCTAGAATAATTTCTATTAATATAAAAACTATATAATAGAATTTCAAATAAATATCGGATATTTGAATATTATAGAACATAACAATTAATATACCGATTAATATATTAATTAATATATTAATATAGCAATATATAATTTTGATCTATTTATCATAGCAAATACATGATTATCAATAATCAATATCTTAATTAGCTTAATTTAGTTAATTAGATAATAAGATTCTTTTTTATTTTTGAATTTAAATGATATTTGAAATTCAAAATTCTTTTTTTTTTTTACTAATCTAATTCTATTGTCTATTTCTTTAATATTAAAATATTTTATTAGTTATTTTAATACTATTAAATTAGTATATAAACTAAACTATTAATTTTATTACATTAAATATTCTCATTTTCTATCTTATCTATTTAGAATTTTAAAGAGAATCTAGTAATTAAATTACTATAACTTACTAATTAAAGTAGAATCTTATTCTAGTATTCGATATATATAGAATATAATTAATACATATTAATTACATTAATTAAGATTTTACATTATAATAAAAATATTTGAAATAATTTCATTCTAAATTTAATTATTCAAAAAAAAAGGAATTAATTATTAGTTATAGCCATTAGATTCGTTATGGTTATTAATATTATATTCAATATTATATTCACTTATTAGTTATTTTTAGTTAGCAAAGATAAGAGCTAAGACGAAAACAAAAGAATCGACCGTTCAAGTATTCAAGATTGTACGCTAAAAACGATATAAATAGGGAAATATATGTAAAATATATATTAAGCAGAATTATAATATAGGTGTAATAATACTATACATTTATATATAATAATATAGTATTAAGTATACTATATATGTGATATGTATCCATCTAGATTATATATTGATTTGTGGATAGAGAAATAATAGAATCTTTTCTAATTGTATCAAATATGAGTTTCCGAGAGAGATGAAAGAAGATAGACAAGAAATCCAAATATAAGAAAACAGTTTTCAATATGCGAATCGCTATCTAATGAATTCAACAGTTCCATCATATCATAATATAAATGAAATAAAAAGGAAAAAGGTATCATAATGAAATCCTAATCACAAACCAAAAGGGGGGATATGGCGAAATTGGTAGACGCTACGGACTTAATTGAATTGAATTGAGCGTTGGTATGGAAACCTACCAAGTGATAACTTTCAAATTCAGAGAAACCCTGGAATTAAAAATGGGCAATCCTGAGCCAAATCCGGTTTTCTGAAAACAAACAAGGGTTCAGAAGGCGATAATAAAAAAGGATAGGTGCAGAGACTCAATGGAAGCTGTTCTAACAAATGGAGTTGGCTGCGGTGCGTTAGTAAAGGAATCACTCCAGAAAGGATGAAGAATAAACCTATATACGTATACGTACTGAAATAGTATCTTCAAATGATTAATGACAACCCAAATCCGTATTTCTTTTAATTTTCATGAAAAATTAAAGAATTATTGTAAATCAATTATTAAGTTGAAAAAAGAATTAAATATTCATTAATCAAATCATTTACTCCATCAAAATCTGATAGATCTTTTGAAGAATGGATTAATCGGACGAGAATAAAGATAGAGTCCCATTTTACATGTCAATATCGACAACAATGAAATTTATAGTAAGAGGAAAATCCGTCGACTTTAAAAATCGTGAGGGTTCAAGTCCCTCTATCCCCAAAAAGGCCCATTTGATTCCCTAATTATTTATCCTACCTTCTCATTTCGTTAGCGGTTCAAAATTCGTTATCTTTCTCGTTCATTCTAATTTTACAAACGTATCTGAGCGAAAATCTTTTTCTTATCACAAGCCCTGTGATCTATATGAAAGACGTACAAATGAACATCTTTGAGAAAGGAATCCCAATTTTCAATTTGAATAATTAAGAATTCATTTTATTACTCGTACTGTACTGAAACTTACAAAGTATTTTTTTGAAGATCCAAGAAATTCCAACAAGGCCTGGATAAGACTTTGCAATTCCCCTTTCGTCTTTTTAATTGACATAGACCCAAGTCCTATATTAAAATGAGGAAGGTGCGTAAGGGATGGTCGGGATAGCTCAGCTGGTAGAGCAGAGGACTGAAAATCCTCGTGTCACCAGTTCAAATCTGGTTCCTGGCACATGAGCAATTTGTATGAGTATCTATTCTACAAATTAATTGATATGAGTCGCCATGCATATTCATTAATATAGTATAAAGCATGATACATATTTATCCATCTAAATATCTGGGGATGTACTCCTTTTATTTTATAGAATAAAATAGTTAAAGATGAGTAAAGAGCATATGTATATACTCTTTTTGATATGTATAAGATAAAGTATGTAAAAGAAAATATTAATACTTCAGACATATTACAAAAGGTAAATTGGTTGGTTGAAAAACCTAAAAGTCTAGTCTAGGGGAGTTGAGGGGTGCGAATAGCCAAGATTCATCTCCGATACAGTACAAATACAAATAGAATCTGATCCCCTTATCATTTCTTTCTATTTTCTTTTCATATTTTATTTCTTTATTTCCTCCTATGTGACTTTCTGGAGCCCATCTAAATGACGTGCGCGGTACATAGTTCGACATCATGAACTCTTTGAGTTTCATCCTATTGACTGGGCTTATCCTCCCAAAAGTATCTTCAAAATCAGAAAATCTTAATGAATCTCTCTAATTGTCTAATTGTATTGTCGTTTTTTTTTATTTATTTTATTCATTATTTAGCTTATCCATAATATGCATAATATGTTAATGAGACTTCATCTCTTTGAATATCTAGAGTTGTAGTTGTGGTAAAAGGTGAAGATTAGTTTCTGATTATTCAATGAGCATCTT